ATCTGAATCGAATGAAATTAAAAACGAAAAAGATTCTAGAATCAGCAATCAAATAATTCATGAATCCTTTAGTCTAATTCAATCTACAAATTGGACAAATTTTTCACCGACAGAAAAAAAAAAGAAGAGTCTGACTAATAGAACAAGCACAATTCTAAATCAAATAGAAAAAATTACAAAAGAAAAAAAGAAAATAACCCCAACAGGAGTATATATTAGTTCTACCGAAAAAAGTTATAATGCTAAAAGGTTCGAATCGCCAACAAATATTTGGAAAATATTAAAAAGAAGAAATGTCCGATTAATCTCTCAATTAGATTGTTTTATAAAAATTTTCGTTGAAAGAATATACATAGATATAGTTTTATCTATTATTAATATTCCCAGACTCAATACACAACTTTTTCTTGAATTGATAAAAGATAAACCTATTAATGAAACAAATCAAGAAAGGCTTAATAGAAAAAATAAAAATACAATTAAGTTTATTTCAACCCTAAAAAGGTCAATTGATAGTATTAGAAATAGGACAAATTCGCATAGTTTTTGTGACTTATCCTATTTGTCACAAGCATACGTATTTTACAAAATATCACAAACCCAAGTTAGTAACTTGTATAAATTAAGATCCGTTTTTCAACATCACAGAAGGTCTTTTTTTATTAAGACTGAACTAAAGAATTCTTTTGAAACACAAGGAATAATTCATTCAAAATTAAGTCATAAGAAACTTCCGAGTTATGAAATTAATGAATGGAAAAACTGGTTAAAGGGGCATTATCAATACAATTTATCTCGGATTAGGTGGTCTGGATTAATACCACAAAAGTGGAGAAATAAAGTTAATCTACGTCGTATGGCTAAAAATCAAAATTTCAAATGGGATTCATATGAAAAAATTCAGTCCAAAAAACAAAATGAGCCTAAAGTATATTACTTATTGACTCAAAAAGATAATTTTCAAAAAAACTCTAGATATAATCTTTTATCGTATAAATCTATTAATTTGAATTATGAAACTAAGAGAGACTCGTCTGTTTATAGATCGAACTTTCAAGTACAAGTAAATAAAAACGAAGCTATTTCTTATAATTCCAATAAACACAATTTTTGTGATATCTGGGGGAGTATCCCTATTAATAATTATGGCGATCTTAGATATATGGAAAAAAATCCTGATAGAAAATATTTTGATTGGAAAATTCTCAATTTTGATGTTAGACAAAAAGTCACTATGGAGTCCTGCATCAAAATCGATACCAGAAGTAATCAAAATATTAAGATTGATACTAACAATTATCAAATAATTGATAAAAAAGACCTTCTTTATCTTACGCTTCCGCAAAATATCAAAATCAATTCACCAAATCCCCCAAAAGCTTCTTTGGATTGGATGGGACTGAATGAAGAAATAGTAAATCGTCCCATCTCCGCTTTGGGACTTTGGTTCTTCCCAGAATTTGTGCTACTTTATAATCTATATAAAATTAAACCATGGGTTATACCAAGTAAAGTACTTCTTTTAAATTTTCATCTAAATGAAAATGATAAAAACATCGAAAAAAACCAAAAAGGGAAATGTGTTTCAAATACAAAAAGAAATCAAAAAGAAAAAGACCCCGTGGAAAGCAAAAGAGATCTTAGATCAAATGTACAAAAACATAGGAATCCTGGATCTGCTCCTTCAACAAACCAAGAAAACGATATTGAGGATCTTTATGCAAGATCGAAGAGAAAGGGGGGTAAAAAGAAAAAAAGTAATACAGGAGCAGAACTAGATTTATTCCTAAAACGTTATTTACTTTTTCAATTGAGATGGGACGATGTTTTGAATCAAAGAATGATCAATAATATCAAAATATATTGTCTCCTGCTTAGGCTGATAAATCCACGAAAAATTACTATATCCTCGATTCAAAGAAGAGAAATGAGTTTGGATATAATGTTGATTCAAAAGAATTTAAGTCTTGCAGAATTGATCAAAAGGGGGATCTTGATTATCGAACCCACCCGTCTGTCTGTAAAAAACGATGGACAATTTATTATGTATCAAACCTTAGGTATTTCATTGGTTCATAAGAGTAAGCACCAAATTAATCAAGGATATCAAGAACAAACCCATGTTGATAAGAATGATTTTGATTTGCCTGTTCCCGAAAACATTTTATCGCATAGACGTCGTAGAGAGTTGAGAATTCTAATTTCTTTGAATAGGAAAAAAAATCCAATATTTTGTACTGAGAACAACTGCAGTGAATCTTTGGATAAGGGGAACCATCTTGATAAAGATAAGAATGAATTAATTAAATTAAAAATTTTTCTTTGGCCTAATTATCGATTAGAAGATTTAGCTTGTATGAATCGCTATTGGTTTGATACGAATAACGGCAGTCGTTTCGGTATGTTAAGGATACAGATGTATCCACGATTGAAAAGTTGTTGATAGTCCATTTTGCCTATATATGCTATACCCTATAGGGTATATGAAAGTAAAGAAATT